TTCATTATTATATTATTAGTTAACAATAATGGAAAAATTCCTTCATATTTTAGTCGTTTCATATTTATAGAGATAGGGGACATAATTCACATGGATATAGTAAGTCTTGCTTGGGCTGCTTTAATGGTAGTCTTTACATTTTCCCTTTCACTCGTAGTATGGGGAAGAAGTGGACTCTAGACGTATTACTCCTTTTATAATCAGATTGAGGAATCAAACTGTATCAATTTTTTTTTTTTAATGGTTTTGCAAAGCCTTTTATTTGAAATTCACCGTATCAATTAAATTATTTAATTAATTTTAATTAGTCTTCATTTTTAGATTTAAAAATTTTTCTAATGTAGTAAGGTATTCTATGACTAATAGAGATGAATAATATTTGAATTAAACAAATATTTCAACAATTTATATCTTCGTATTCCGAGAATCTCAAAGGATATAGATGGTAGACAATTAAAAAAAAAAAGAAATAAAAAATTCTTTCTCAATTTTCTATTTCGATGAACCGTCCCTTACCAGAGTTATATATGGGCAATGAGGGGCAAGGAAACCCCACCTTTTTTTTGTTTTCATTTGATTTCCCCCTTTTTTGTTCAAATGGAAAAGAAAGTAGTTCTTTTTTTTTCATAAGATCTTATCTTGGTCTAGTCACATATTGCGCACTTGCTATTTTCTTTCTTATTTTAGCAATTTTGTTTTATTTAACCCATTTCATACAATGTATCAAAGGTTAAAAAATTGGTAAGGTATAACTCCTTTCGAAACAAAATACGAAGAAGTTACTACAGAACTCTTTTGATCATCTGTTAACTCTTCAATCAATTACTTCTTGTAATTTTTAATGTAAAAAAGAGATTATTTGATTTTCTTTTTTTATTATTAATAATATATATTCCATTTTTATTTCCTCCATGGATTTGATTCTTTTTTGATGGATACCGAGATTCATAGAGAAACTAATAAGAAATCCGGGAATTAAAAAATGGCAAGGCTTTGTCTTGCCATTTTTTCAGATTGAAATCAAGACAACTAAAATCAAACAAAGAAAGAAAATTGAGATAGGACGGCGATCGCATATATTTAATTGATATCGACATCTATGAAGATAGATATTAAAAATTGATCTATATTAAGTTTGGATCTTTATATATTACAACTTTATACATTCCTAACATTCCTAGAATTAGAATAGTCTAGAATTAGAATAGTATAGTATGATAGAAAGAAATATCTGAATCTTTCTACCATACTATACTAATGATAAGAAGTACTAATGATAAGAAGTCAAGTTTTATTCAAATGAATTGCCTTGGCTGACTGTTTTTACATATATTATAAGTAAAAAAGCAGTAGGAACTAGAATCAACAGCGCAGTAGCAATAAATGCTAGAATATTTACTTCCATAATTTCCCTTTTTTTTTTTACTTCGCAATAACTCGGGATTTAATCCCATGGAGATGAAAATCACTTGTAAATTCAATTAAATTCAATGCGATGAATTACATTTCAATGATATCGAATCGGATCAATATCATGAATAACAATATCTAAACTATCAAATCAATTCACCGTCGAGAATTGAATAGTATAACATAGGAAGATCTTTTATCCACACCAAATCAAAAATTTGTGATTCCTGGTCCAAACAAAAGAATTCGTTTCCTTTATTGATATTGTTATTCTTTTCCGCTCTTTTTTTTTCTATAACCAATTGCCCCCTTTCCTTGTACAACCATCTAATGAAGTATCATCTGACTACTTTTCCGCTTCCAATGTTTAGAAAAAAAAACCAAGCAAAAAAGAGAAAAAAATTCCATTTATACGTCTATGTACTCCCGATAAAAATACCAAACATATGACACTCTATTTGATTTTTATTAATGGACGGACCAGGGCAATCGAAAAAAAGGGCCCCGGTACAGTATCTTTTTGAACCCTGAATAGGCTGAGTGCCACCAATAAATAATGTTCGAAATTCACATAACATTCTCTGTCATCCATGGGTACGAGTTGAGGTACTAGAAATTCCCATATTTTTTGTTTTGATCAGAAATGTTAAAAAAATATTGTTAGGAATTCAATTCGGCCATTTGTATGCCCTTTCACAGAAAAGGGAGGGACGCTTTTTTTATTTATTTTTATCCGCCGGGGTCGGGACTGACGGGGCTCGAACCCGCAGCTTCCGCCTTGACAGGGCGGTGCTCTGACCAGTTGAACTACAATCCCAGGTAAATAAAAAAGTGTGCAGCATACACGTATTCATTATATTCTTAATAGATAATTAAAGTCATTTTCTTTTTTATTTAGAATGGATTCCTAGTAACTAGGAATCCTTTTTTTTTTTCATTATTGTCAAATTAATCAAATCGATCGATAATCCATTTTTCAATGAAAATAGTGTTTTTTTCTTTACTCTTTTCATTAAACTTTATACACTTAATCATCCTAATATGCATCTAGATCATTAGCAAGGGCAGAATTTATGGGAACAAATAAAAA